GGGGGGGGGTTGACCCTATGTTTATATAAATGTTTATATCAGTGAATGCAGACATATTTGTTTATCACTCAAAGAACCTGTTCGTAAGAACTTTCCTTTATTCATTTTGTCTTCCTTTTTTATTTATGATTTAAAAAAACAATATGATAAAGACAAATCATTTTTAACACAATAAACTCATTCTTACGTTTCTACATCAAAGTGAGATATATTACTTCATTTTTTCTCCATGTTATGCCTATTGGTGTTCCTAAAGTTCCCTTTCGAAGTCCTGGAGAGGAAGATGCATCTTGGGTTGACATATAGTGCGACTTGTCAGATATAGTGGGTCATATGGTATTTCCCCGTTCTCTCCCCTGATCGAGATATCCTCTCTTTCACCCCCTAAAAGATTGATTGAATCATCAAAAATTTGGAGCGTGAAGTGTAATGAAGTGCGATTAAATCCATTTTTTTTTTGTTTTTGGAGGGGGTATCCAGATTACTATTATAAATTTAGAATAATTTATGGTTGGCTTGGTTGGACCAATAAAATGAAGCATCCAGGCTCTGTTTAGAAAAAAACCAATTAATTGGTAATATATCTACGATTACTACTTCTATCATGTCATATAGTTGGCAGAAAACATGAAATAAGAGATTCAGAAAAAAGGGAAGTCGTAGCAAAAAGACGTGGTATTGCAGTATTTGTCCTATATGTGCAAATCCAAATCGGGCAGATCTTTACTCAGAGTAGAACAGAAACCTAAAAGAATTGAAGAAGCCCATTCAGAAACAAGAAAATTACATTGCGATTTGGATTCGATCTCGATGAAAACAATACATCAATGAGAAGTTTGTTCAATAAGTTTAGTACATTATTCTTTTTTTTTCTTATATTCTATTATATATGGAATAAAATGGAATATATATAGATAGATATAGATATAATATAGATAAGGGGGTCAAAAGTCGTCTTTCTCAAAAATGTAAGAAAAAGACCTTTCCCTTCGTTAGAAGTTCGAAAAAAAAAGTCCATTAAAGAAGGTCGAAATCTACACATTGATTTCTTTTTACGATTTTTTGTGAACCGTGTGCATCAAAAGGTGCATGTACGGCTCTTAAGGGATAAAATTTTATCCTAATCAACCGACTTTATCGAGAAAGACTCCTTTTTTTAGGCCAAGAGGTTGATAGTGAAATATCGAATCAACTTATTGGCCTTATGGTATATCTCAGTATAGAGGACGATAACAAAGATTTGTATCTGTTTATAAATTCTCCAGGCGGGTGGGTAATACCCGGAATAGCAATTTATGATACTATGCAATTTGTACAACCAGATGTACAGACAGTATGCATGGGATTAGCCGCTTCAATGGGATCTTTTATTTTGGCAGGAGGAGAAATTACCAAACGTCTAGCATTCCCTCACGCTTGGCGCCAATGAGTCTTTTATTTTATTTGAGAAAAAAAAAAGAAGACTATGCCTTCGCCATATGAATATTAAGTAATAATAGCATGGCACTTCGAGTTCGATATGCTATTTTTTTTTCAAAACCATTCGATTTTGTATCGAAAGAGTAGTATGAAAAAGGGCATATTTACGATTTTTTCGGATCTATCGGGAGCCTATTTCAGTGTCACAAACTTTTTTTAACTATTTTTGAAAAAAAAAAAGAAACTTTGGGATTGCTGAATAGCAGACGAAATAATAAAGCAACGGAACCATCATAGAATTTTTAAAATACTCCAAAAAGGAAGGGTGGTTATTGGATCATTTACTGATCTGGGTCTAATAGACCCAGTATATTTTCTATTTCTTCGATGGAAGATAAAAAAAAATTCCACAGTAGAGCCGTATGCAATACGCAAAAGAAGCCTGTACGGTTGTTCAAATGTATCTTTGTTTGTGCTTTTTTTTTATCTCTCCCGCACGATAAGGCTAGAGGAAGGAAACCCTTATTATGTTATATCATCAGGGTAATGATCCATCAACCCGCTAGTTCTTTTTATGAGGCACAAACGGGAGAATTTATCCTGGAAGCGGAAGAACTACTGAAACTACGCGAAACTATCACAAGGGTTTATGTACAAAGAACGGGCAAACCTTTATGGCTTGTATCCGAAGACATGGAAAGGGATGTTTTTATGTCAGCAGCAGAAGCCCAAGCCCACGGAATTGTTGATCTTGTAGCGGTTGAATAAAAAAAAATTAGCAGCAAGGATTCCGCGCAAATACAGATTTGAGATTCTATTTTATCTTCTTAATCTTCTTATCGGATTTAATATAATATTTCTATTAATTAATTTATTAATAGAATATAAGTAATTAATAATCATCGGGTTAGGATTGATCTAAACCAGCTCATTATGTATACGACTCACCATGCCAACTATGAAACAACTTATTAGAAACACAAGACAGCCAATCCGAAATGTCACGAAATCCCCCGCTCTTCGGGGATGCCCTCAGCGCCGAGGAACGTGTACTAGGGTGTATGTGCGACTCGTTCAGATCATAGACTAAGAAAAATAAAGGAAAAATTTCTTCCAGTGTCGGCAATCGGTTAAGATAGTGAATGGATTTCTTCGATTCACTATCTTAACTGAAAAAAAAAAATGAATAATATATATTCTTCTATTGTGTATCAAATTTATGGTTTCGATTGGTGCAAACCCAATCACCTCAATTTGCAATTTAAGACGAGAAAGACTCCCCCATTGGTAGCAAATGGTTACCCATTAAGCGGGGAAAATCCAATTTCAATTAAAAAGCGGAAAAATTATGCCCTTATTTTTGCAAGAACGGACTAAGAGGGTCAGCTATCCAGCTAATTTTCATATTTAAATACCGTTACCGTATAGCTAGATTTCGTTGTGAAAAACCTAGTACTAGAAATTTCATGGGTAGAGCCAAAGAAAAGAGTGTGAACTATACAAGTTAACAATAACATTGATTAAATGAAAGGAAGGGGCTCCGGTGTATAGAGAGGACCTCGCCGTTTAAAATGTAATCATAGAAACGATGTAACCCACCATTTCTTTATCGATTTCTATTTTATTTACTATGTTTTTTTGATACCTAGTATCAATACAATTTCTTATTTCGAGGTTAAATGCTTAGAATAAATAAAAAGAAAAAAATAGTGGTTGGGAAGGTTATAGTAGCAAAAGCCATTGGGATTTTTATTTTATACATTGGAAGAATCCGTTTTTGTTATTAATAGACTAGGAAGGGGAAAAGAATAACTGAAAGAAAAGAAATCAAATAGTTATTCATCAAAGTCTCATTTATTCAATGACCAGAATTAAACGAGGATATATAGCTCGGAAACGGAGGACAAAAGTTCGTTTATTTACATCAAGCTTTCGCGGGGCTCATTCAAGACTTACTCGAACTATTACTCAACAGAAAATAAAAGCTTTGGTTTCGGCTCATCGGGATAGAAATAGGAAAAAAAGAGATTTTCGCGGTTTGTGGATCAATCGAATAAATGCAGTAATTGGTGAGAATCCAAAAAAAATATACGATAGTTATCGTAATTTATTGTATAATCTGTACAAGAGACAATTGCTTCTTAATCGTAAAATGGTTGCACAAATAGCTATATTAAAGGGGAATTGTTTTTTTATGATTGCCAACGAGATCATAAAAAAACAATTCCCCGGAGACTGAACTCCGAGAAGGTAGTAGAGTAGAGATTTGTATGATAAAATAGAATTCATATGATAAAGTCATCAAAATGAACAACCACGCTCAATAAAAAAAGATTTATTCTTCTTCATCGATTCTTTTTTTTTTCTTACAACACAACAACAAAAATTGGATTGTCGTAGTTTTCGAACAAAACATCAATTCACATTGGATTTGAGTTTAGATTCAAATTTGAATTCAATTGAAGAGTCACTCTGTTTTTTTTTTGTTTTAAGACCTGTAGTAGTAGTTCTAGCGGTCGACTCGTTTTTTTTCAAATTGTTTTTGTTTTTCATTATTAAGAATTTTTTTTTCATTATTAAGAAAAGGTAACGAAGATAAAATACGAGCTTGTTTTATAGCAATCGTAATTAATCGTTGTTGTTTTAAGGTCAATCTATTCACCCGTCTAGATAATATTTTTCCTTGTTCACTAATAAATCGACTAATTAAACTCATGTTTTTATAATCAATTCGATCCCCCGATTGGATCGGGGGCAAACGCCTACGAAAAGATCGCTTGGATTTAAGAAAGAGTCGCTTAGATTTATCCATGGTTTGTTTATTCCTATTCCTATCCCGAAAATTCTATTTCTTACAAAAAAGATTTGTTTTATTTTATTTATATTCTTACTTTCTTTTTTTTTTTTAACATATGTATATAATGTTATATATAATTTTATGTTATATATATGAAAAATAGATCATTTTTTCATGTTCCTTAGCTTAGAAGGGTGACACACAAGCGATCCATTTTTTCTATTTCTTTATCTCTGCATGAATAATATGTTTGTAACAGCGGGGACAAAATTTTCTCAATTCCAATCGACTAGGTGTATTGTGTCGATTCTTTTGAGTAATATATCTGGAAATACCTGTTGATTCCTTATTAACACTCTTTTGAGCACAACTGGTACATTCCAAAATAACCGTTACTCGGATATCTTTACCCTTGGCCATGAACCTCCTTTGGGTTTTTGATTCACTTAACTCTTCTCTTCTATTTTCGGATTCGATTCGAAGCTAAAAAGAAGAAAGGAGCAAATATATATAAGTTGATAATTTGAAATCCAATTATGAAAGATTTCGTTCCAATTAAGAATTAATATAGTACAGTAATAATTAAGTAATACAAGGATTTCGAAATATAGTTCGAATCGCAGTACAGTATTTCCGTTTTTATTTAAGTATCATGTATGATATTGTTGCCCCAGCTTAGCCATTCTATTTCCATTTTTTGTCTCATTCTATTATTAATAGAAAATAGAAATGGAATTGAATTATTAATTCAATTCCATTGAAGCCTAGTCCGGATTCCGAGTTTCACTGAGGCCGAATCCACCTTTATTCGTTCTCTTTTATAATTTATTTATTCTATTCGAATTCTAAAAAAAAAAAAAAAAAAAAGAAACTAAAGAAGAGGGGATTAATCATATATATTTGATTGGATTTCTAATCTTCTTCATCCGTTCCCGTGCCAATAACTAGAATGAAAAAAAGGGGAATATCAATGCATCCGGAAATAAACGATTGATCTCTATCAAGAGACCCGCTAAAACCCCGAACCATAGAGTACTTACCACAGGTGCCACGGAGAGATATGTTTTTAGATCTCGCATTTAAAATCCTCCTTCTTTTTTTCTTTATTGTAATTTGTAATACATAATATAATTACATATAGGACTATAATCAGATGGTTACTTAGTTAATAACCACTTGTATTTGTCGGCATAATTCCTAAAAAAAAATGAATAATATATATTCTTCATTCAAATGGAAATGTACAACAATTCATTCGATTTTTTTTAACAAAAAAAAAGATGTCTATTTCTGCTCGAGCATTCCCTAAAAATCTTTTTCCGTTTTAGGGGAATTTCCTATTTATTATTATTTCAAAATAAGTCTTTTATTATTATTTTGATTATTATAATAATTTGATTATTCTGAATTCTTAATTCTATTACTTACTATTTATATATATTCTATATATTATTATATAATATATATTTTATTATTATTTAATTTTTTATTTAATTATATTATGAATTTTATTGATCAAATTTGATTAATAGAATATTTTAAATTATTCTATTCTCTATTTTGAATATTTTTTATAAATATTTTTTGAGATTCTATTTAATATATATTCTTTTCTTATTTTTTTTTATTCTATAGAATATTTTTCTTTTTCCTATTCTATATTATAGGATATGAAACTAAAAAGAAAGAAAAAAATGCCAGGATAATTGACAAGATAATTGATATATATATCAACAGAGAAAGGAAAAATGTGGAAAACAAGACAAAGATTTTTTACAATGACACTGGAAACCAATTGAAAGGGATGTAGCGCAGCTTGGTAGCGCGTTTGTTTTGGGTACAAAATGTCACGGGTTCAAATCCTGTCATCCCTATCCCTAACTATTACTTATCGTATGAACAGTAACAGGGAATCGATTGAGACCGATTCAAATTGTACATACATACTCAATATCATATACTATATCAATATAAATATATAGTATATGATATTGATATAGTATATGATATATATATGGATTTAGTATATGCATGCAAGATGTATTGGGGTCACATAAAATCATTTATGAAAATAAAGCGCTCTTAGTTCAGTTCGGTAGAACGCGGGTCTCCAAAACCCGATGTCGTAGGTTCAAATCCTACAGAGCGTGATTCCATTCTTGTTAGATCGAAAATTACACCGAAATAATGGAACAGCAATCTAAAGTCTGAATTTGACCTCCTGTGGATTAGGATTAAAACAAAGAAATAGGAGGTCAATAAAAAAAAAGAGATGTTAATTCATCAAAGGTCCAACTGATCACCACGTCGGTATTGTAAATATGCAGTTACGAATAATCCAGCCAAAGTAATAGGAATTAGACCTAACACAATTCCAAATAGAAAAACTTCAATCATTTTAATTTGTTTGAAAGGGAAAAGAGGAGGTAATATCTATCCTTAAATATTAATCTGTATTGACCTTGAATCTCAACGATCAAGAATTGGAAATTGACACCGTAAGGAACTATAGAATATCTAGAATACCCCAAAATTTCCAATTCATTTCATAATTTCAAATCAAATAAGTCGTATCTTACTTAGACCGATAAATAGAGCTGAGGTTGTAGTTAAAGCCACTAGTAGAAAACCGAAATAACTAGTTATAGTGGGCATAAAGAAGCTAAATCAAATATGTTCTTTTTCTACATATGTTTATAAAGCACTTCCCTAAGTTTCTATTTTTGAGAGAAAAATAGGAAGATAAGCAAAAATACCACTTGAAAGATACAATTGAAAATTTTTGATTCATCAATCAATCAATCATTACAGACGAACAAAAATATAGTGACATAGGTAAGAAATCAATTCATCATCTGTGACATCTACCCATCCTGTGATTCCAAATCAACAGATTTATTGAGCAACCCGTGAGTTGAGTAAACTAATCTAAAAAAAATATTTTCATTTTTTTTTATTTATATTATAATATATAATATTTCGATTTTAATATTTCTATTTAGTGTTTATATTCTAAAACTAAAATATTCGATTTATATTAGAAATATTAAAAAAATAAAAAAAAATGAAAATAAAAATGAATATTAAATAATAATAATGAATATTCAAAAAAAAGAATAAGAACTTTGTTGTTTAACTTCATTCAACTTTGAATTTATATGGAAGAAAATGGGAAAAATATCTATTTTGATCCCCTCCTTTTTGAATTTTATTGTATCTAATTTGTTCTATTTTCATTTTTTATTTTAGAACAAAGGAAGAATGACCTTAGAATGTTCTTTATT